GAAACAAGCAAAAAGCTTTTCATAATTTTTAATCATACATAATATAATTGAATTGTCAAAACAAAAATTTGATTCTTTTTACGAATTTGATATTGGAAATCCGCGAATCTAGAAATTCATTTCGGACAATTGAACCTTCTCAAACTGTTTCTTCTTAAGAACCAAAAATATTTGTGCCAAAATAACAGATGCCAAGAAGAACAAAAGGCCTTGGACACGGAATGGATCTTGAAGTACTATTTCCGCATCTCCTTGACCAAATCCACCCACATTAGGATTACTCGTTAATGGCTGATCAAGTTTGATAGATTCGCCTTCGGAAACAAGAAGTTCTGGCCCTGGTGGAATAATATCAACCACTTGACGTTCATCTGACGCATCCGATATGGTTATTTCGTACCCCCCTTTTTCTTTTCGTATGATTTTACTTACTACACCAGCCGCTGTAGCATTATAAACTGTATTGTTACTCTTGCTCCCATCGGGATAAATCTGACCCCTTCCTCTGTTCCCGCCTACATATATGGGATATTTTAAGAAGTGAACATCTTTATTAGTAGCGGGGTCCGGGGAAAGAATAGGAAAGGTGACTTCACTATATTTCTGACCAGAAACAGGACCTATCACAAGAATATTTTTTTTATTGGGGCGATAGCTCTGAAAAGACAGATTGCCTATCTTTTCTTTCATCTCGGGCGAAATACGATCGGGAGGCGCTAATTCAAATCCCTCAGGTAAAATAAGAACAGCCCCCACATTCAAACCTCCCCTTTTACCATTAGCAAGAACTTGTTTAACTTGCATATCATAAGGAATTCGAACAACTGCTTCAAATACAGTATCAGGAAGTACCGCTTGCGGAACCTCAATATCCACGGGCTTATTAGCTAAATGGCAATTGGCACATACAATACGTCCGGTCGCTTCTCGTGGATTTTCATAACCCTGCTGTGCAAAAATGGGATATGCATTTGAAATGGATGTCCGAGCTATGATATATATCATCAGCGATACGGAAATAGATCGAATAATCTCTTTCTTTATCCAAGAAAAGGTGTTTTTAGTTTGCATGGTCCAATCATTGATCCCGAAAATTTCTACAATAAAATTAGGTAGGTCGCTTGTATAGTTCCCTATCCACAATTCTGCTATTTACTTTATTGAAATCATTTTACTGGAATATAAGGAGTAGGAGAAATCCCTGTAGGGTAGAAAGAGTAAGTACGTCTTAAAATGGAAATGCTTTGCTTATGTACCTTATGTTACAAAGTAACAAATATTCTAGTTAGATCAGTCATTCATTGAATGATAAATCACTACAAGTGATGGAGATATACGATTTAAATAACGGAAGATCCAATATTTAAAAATTGTATCCAGAATGACTGGAAAAGTAGAAACAAGACCCGATATAATTTGATCGTTGTGAGCAAATCCAAAATCTTTGTAGACATAGCCAATCATTAGTTCCCAACCATGGGGCGAATGGAATCCGATACATAAATCAGTTAATAAAAGAATAGAAAAAGCTTTTATTGTGTCACTTAAGTTATATAGGAATTCTTGAACCCAAGAGTTAAGAATAGCAAGTTCTTCATTACCCAGAATAGAATAACCACTTAAAATAATGAAAGAGGTTATATTTGTCGATAAGTGCAAAATCATATGGATATGATCCTCATTGTGCATCTTGATCAATTGGATCGTTTCTTTGTGGATTCCTATACGAAGTGTTTGTAGATGTGTTTCCGGGTATTCTTTTATCATTTCGTCCAAGAGTAAGAGTTCTTCCAATTCGATGAATTTTTCTAGAATACTCTTTTCTTGAATATCAGTCAAAAAAGTTTCGGATTGCCTAGTATTCCACCGATTAGTAATCCAAAATTCAAGACTTTTATTAAATGAGAGAGAGATCCACCAGGGCAAAAATACTATAGATGTAAGATATAGAAGAGGAAGAAATGCTTTCTTTTTTACCATTTTTTCATCTTTGAATTGTTAATGAATCCACCTCATTTGTTGAATCTATGTGATCTACTATTTCTATTAACCCTAAGTTCTATTACAGGGCATCGGACCTATGAATCTATTCCCTGTTTTTTATTTGTGATTCAGTAGTTAGTCCTTGAATTTAGAAAGAATACAGAAATAGAATAAGAGCCCGTTTCAAATGAAGAAATAAGAAAAAATCTTGTTTCCAGATACCTCAATTGAATTGATCAAATTCGAAGCCCTTTTCGATAAATGCTTGAAAGAACCAATTCAAGCAAGTAATGAATAGCAAGTAATGAATATTATTTCAAGCAAGTAATGAATATTATTCGGATTTTAAGCCAAAAGAACTCCCTTTGTCTTTTCTATCAAAAAAGAAAATCTTTCGAAAAAAAAAATGGCCGGCTACCCCACAGTTCTAGTCCAGGAAAAATGGAGAGAGATTTATTAAGAATATTGTGATCTACCGATCATAAATTCAAAACCTAATGTAATGATCAAAAATGAGTGGCAAAACAAGACAGAAAAGTTATCCTTATAAGAGATCCAAGCAATCTTTTGACTTTGATCATTAAGAAAAACAAAAGAAAAGATAAAAAAAAAAGAAAAGTCGATTGACAAAAGAAAGGAGAGAGAATTTCCAAGATATGATCTATTTGTATCTAACCTATCAATTCATATTGAAAATAAAAAGAGAAATCCTTTATTCCGAAATGTTTTGATATACGAGATGAATCTATTATTTTATTTCGATTTGTTACTTTTACTTGTTTTTTAGTAAATTGAGTTGAGTGGATTTCCATACGCATAAATTCTTTTTTATGCATACAAAAAAAATTTCGTTTTATGGATGTTCCATATACGTATACTTTGGCTCGAATGAACGTTCTGAAAAAATTTTATTAAGCTATGCTATGCTGAAGAAAGAACAGAGAATTCTTGAATTTTTTCCCTGCCGCTGGGAAAGAATTTCTTCTTCAGTTCAAGTTCATTTCAAAATACTTCAATCGGTACGCGCAAGAAATAGGCCAATTCGGCGGCTTTTTGCTCAATTTCACGCGGAGTCAAATTCTCATCAGTACGCGTCAAGGGAACGGCCCCCTGTCCTTTGATTTCCATATAAAGGACACGACGAGCAGAAATACCCTCTTTAACTTCGATTCGGATGGACTGAATATCTTTCATACGAAATCGTAGAAAGATGCGACGATTTTGTCCAGGAAATCCCCAACGAAAAATACACACTATTCCTTCTTTTCTATCGAATCGATCATAGCCACTACCTACATTCCACGAGATTGTGCACCACAAATAGGAACTAATAAAGAGACCTGCGATACCGTAGAAAGACATCACGATCCCTTGTGGAAAAAAAAGAATTTGTTGAGACGGAACTAAAGATATCAAATTCTTACCGAGATAACTGGAAGATCCAACTAATACGAATCCTAGTGAACCTAAAAAAAGGATAAAGGCCCAGCAGAAATTACTTATTTTTCGAGACCCCACTATAAGTTCTATCCATATATGTTCTGATCGACAACTCATACTAGATCCAGTTGCATTTTATTGGAATTGAGAAAATAGTCCAAATGAATTTGACTTTCGTTTTTTTGTTTCCGAAGTAACTCTCATCAACTAGTGTCATTCGAATGTAAGCCTTTAGGAGTAATTCATCTAATTGGTTAGATCAAATTGGTTAGATCAAATTGGTTAGGTCTAAAATAAGAATATCCCTTTTATATGATCTCCTATAGATATCCACATATAGATACATTGACTTTCCATTTCCTACATCCACCTCGATTCCGATCTATTTGAAAATTGCTATAATTTATTTACCTATATATTTACGCATACATAAAAGCTATGTTCGGAGGAAACTGCCATATTCTACTAAATAGATATCTGTGTTATCTATATCTAAGTCTTGAAAAAAAATAGATAAGATTTGCACCTATCGAATCTAAAAAATCTTGTTTTTTTGAACATGAAGAGATAAAGAAGCCATTGCAATTGCCGGAAATACTAGGCCCACTAAAGGCACAAAGAAAGAGGGTAAGTTGTTAAAAATTATCATAGAATGGGTACCTCGATTTAATATTTGTACCTGTTATTGTTAGAAAGATACCTTAGAATAATTATAATTCGTATATAATTATATTGAGTATATCGAAGTGACTATATATATTAAATAATAAGTGTAAGGAATGGATAATTAAATAAATGAGACTTATTCTTCTTTATCTTTCTACATGAAATATAGAAATATACGTATGATAATCTATTCTATTCTTGTCTTCAAATTCGAATTGAATTCGAATTTTGATTTTATTTAAGAAATAAAAAAGAAAGAGTTTCTTACAAATTCACGAAGGATTCGTTAGAATTCAATCCAACAACAGGATTCTTAGTAAAAATAGAGATTCTCGGAAGATATAGTAGAAAGAAAAGATACTCTATATCTATCTTTTCTATATTTGAATTATATATACTATACATACAAAGCAAGAAGGAAAGATGACCTTCGGTTTATTTTATTTGCCTTGCCCAATTTGAATTTTGAAGAAGGAACCATTTTTTTTTTATCTTGTTGCTAGAGGTTTCCTAATTAATAATCAGGAATATCGGTAGAAAAAAAAAGAATTATCCGCACGATTCTTTCTACAATTTACAATTAAATATTATGATTATGTCACCAAAGAAAAAAGAAAGTCTTCTTTAGAATTTTTACTTTGATTCCGATAAACTACCTAATTGTTCGCTACAAATACAAAAATGTAACTAAATAAAATAAAAATAATTTGACTTAAGGCTCCACTTAACTTACTAAGTGAATTTTAATTCAAAGGAAAAAAAGCGTGAAGCTTAAATAACTCACTCAGAACACCCTTTAAAGGATTACGTGGTACGATTGGATCGAATAAGCCCTTATGGAATAAATATTCAGCCGCTTGTGAACCTTCAGGTACTATCTTATTCAATGTTTGTTCAATTACTCTTTTACC